TAAAAAAATTTACTTAGGGAATAAAAATATACAACTACACTATATACGATCTCGAGTAATAGAAAAAAAGATTACAATAAAGATTACAATATTGATATTAGAGTAGAAAAAAAGGAAAGAGATCTCAAAGATCTTTTTCCTAAAATTCCCATTTGGTCCATTTATACCATAATAAAACCTTCCCCTCAATGAATATTCAATTTAGATTGGTCATCCAATCCGAATATTCACTATTTGGACTCCTAATTTGACTAAGAAGTCTTGCGATATTACGACGTGTTATTAAATAAAAAGGATGTTCTATCAAACGATTCGCCTTTTGAGTTGATTTTATTCAACGATTGACCAAACGAAAATATTAATAAATAATCAATTATATGAACTTAGATCAATCAAATTAATTTCTATGTAACGATTCGGCCCAATGAATTTATCCATTGATTATCTTATCAATTTAGGTTGCAGGATAATGATAAACAAGGGGGAAGGGAAAGGAAAATTTATAACAAAGGGGATTCATAAATGGTTCGTAGAGGGAAGGTCGAACTAGGTATATGGAATTGAATGGCGATAAGTTAACTCTTGTCAAGGGTTAGACGCATCCTTATTAAATCCGATTGCATTCAAGATGAAGAAAGAGTGGGTTTACATTGTGTAAGAAAGACATGTATATGTGATATTAGATATTGACTAGTTATATACGAGCTAAAGATATATCTAAATTTCCCTACTAATCGAATATGAGTGTAGATGGGGATTCTATAGAAGTCCTTCTGTCTCATATGTGACTGTGAGTTGAAGATGAAGTCAATAAAAAAATCGAAGAATTCAAAGTCAAAGAGCGGTTCGGGACAAAGAAACGGAAAAACTAAAGTTGTATGGATTCACAAAGACTTTCTCGAGAGAAACTAAAAAAGAGATATCAAAGTAGTTTTGATAATTCAAGAATGTTATTACTTGAATTCGAAGTTCGTAGTTACTTTGACTGGATGAATCGTAGCAATCGAATAATTAAGTCATAGTTCATTGGTTGAATGTATCATTAACCATTTTTTTTTTGGTACGAGGAACTTATCATGAATCCACTGATTTCTGCCGCTTCCGTTATTGCTGCTGGATTGGCTGTAGGGCTTGCTTCTATTGGACCTGGAGTTGGTCAAGGTACTGCTGCGGGTCAAGCTGTAGAAGGTATCGCGAGACAGCCCGAGGCGGAGGGAAAAATACGAGGTACTTTATTGCTTAGTCTAGCTTTCATGGAAGCTTTAACAATTTATGGCTTGGTTGTAGCATTAGCACTTTTATTTGCTAATCCTTTTGTTTAATATTAGAAATATGAAAAATTTTTATTTTTCATATTTTATTGCCTTGGACTTGTGCTTTGCTTTTTCGAATTATATAAAGATTTCATTCCTAGAATTACTTATTCGTTGAGAAAATAACCCACGGGAAGGGCTGATTTGCGGATGAGGAATTAGCATACAAACTCGCTTTCATCCTTCCCGTTTGTGTTCGTAGGCCTTTTAAGAGGGGTTGCAACCAAGAAGGTAATTCAATATTTCTAAATCTAATAGATTTTTGATTCGATTTAGAAAGTAGGAAACTAGAAATATATAGATATAGGGCAAAGTAATACAAAAAGAACTCTGTTCGATTTTTTAGTCTATCTATAGAGGAGATCATATGAAAAATGTAACCGATTCTTTCGTTTCTTTGGGCCAATGGCCATCCGCCGGGAGTTTCGGGTTTAATACCGATATTTTAGCAACAAATCTAATAAATCTAAGTGTAGTGCTTGGGGTCTTGATCTTTTTTGGAAAGGGAGTGTGTGCGAGTTGTTTATTTCAAGAATAGGCTGGATCCAACCAGATGTACTTTTTCTCTTATAACTAGGAAAGTTATACCTAAGAAAGAAGGGTGCATGATCTCGCGAATTACTTCTGAATAAATTCAGAAATCATATGTAAGAACTATAGCATTTCGTAATTTATTGGAAAATCCACTTTGATTCTCTATCAACCAATAATATGGGCCCATTAACATGGTTAAAGCTAAACTGTTTGAAGTCCAGACGCAGCATGGTACTCTTTCTACCACTATGTTAATATAGAGATGGTTTCAAATAAATAATTTTTATCAATAGAGAACACTCATATTGATAAAATGATTTGAACTACTTATTGGGGATTTTATCCCCTTTTTTAGCCAATGCTGAATCGATGACCTATGTATTGTGTATAAAGTAAGAAAAACTTCTTGGATTAAAAAAGTAAACAATTTTGCTGACAATTACATATTTTTTGTTTGGTCAGAAGAGTCCTCCGAATTTTTTTGTCTTGGATTAGTTTGAGATTTTGATTTCATTTTGGAATATGACAAGAGAATAGAGGATAGGCTCATTACATTAACAAGAAAGATATGGTAATTTACATTGAGCGTGAGAGCCAAATGAATCGAAAGATTCATGTTTGGTTCGGGAAGGGATCATGGAATTTTTGAAATG